AATCACGAAATGCTATGGTTCTTAAAGACGATTTATTAATTTATTCATAAAGTAATTCGCGGGATCATGCGCCCTTTCCCCGGTTCTAACGAAAAAAGTGCAGCTGGTTGGATCCAGCCTATTCTTGAAATAAACAACTCGCACACACTCCCTTTCCAAAAAAAATCAATACACCAAGCACTACGCTTAGATTTATTGGATTTGTTGCTAAAATATCGGTATTAAACCCGAAACTCCCAGCAGATGGCCAGTGACCCGCGGAAAGAAAAGAATCGGTTACATTTTTCATAGGATCTCCTCTTTAAGATAGACTAATTCTCTATTTTTCGGTTTTTTTTTTATCTTCTCCCCCCAAAAATTCTATTGGATTAAGACGGGAAGTCATAAATCAGGGGGGAAGGAAGAAGGTGAATAAGTATAATAATTCCTCATCCTCAAATTATTCCTTACCATGGTTATTGTCCCAACGAATAAAAGTAATTGTAGGAATTAACTCTTGATATAAATTTCAATTCGCACAAGCAAATAGAAAGCCCAGAACAGTAAGAAAAACACATTTTTTTGAGTATTTAGTATTCAGATGAAAGATTAAACAAAAGGATTCGCAAATAAAAGCGCTAATGCTACAACTAATCCATAAATGGTTAAAGCTTCCATAAAAGCCAGACTAAGTAATAAAGTCCCTCGTATTTTTCCCTCTGCCTCGGGCTGTCTCGCGATACCTTCTACAGCTTGACCCGCAGCAGTCCCTTGGCCAACCCCAGGTCCAATAGAAGCAAGACCGACGGCCAACCCAGCAGCAATAACAGAAGCAGCAGAAATAAGTGGATCCATAATAAATTCCTCATACCAAAAAAAAAAAAGATTAATGATACTTAATGATCCAATAAACCAAAAAATTATGACTTAATTATTGCATCGAAAATATTTATTAAGTCGAAGGAACTAAGAGATCCGAATTAAAGTATAATAGTATTGAAGATTGAATCATTAGAACTACTTCGATATCTATTTTGTAACTCCTAAATTCCTCATTTTTGTAAATTCATACGACTTTTGTTCTTTTTTAGTTATGAACCCTTTTTTGAATTCTTCATGCGATTTTTGTTGATTTAGTCTCTTTCTTTATTCAATTCCCATATTATAGACGAAAAAAGAATTCGATTTGAATACTTATTCAAAATTCACATTAAATGGAGTAAGTTCTATCTAAAAGATAGAACTAAGCTCAGATAGAACTAATTACAATCTCACATATACATGCGTTTCTTTCATAACGTAAACCAAAGAAATTGTTTTTCGAACCATCTTCAAATTAAAAAATTGAATTCATTTGAAATTGATTTTTCGTTTATTTATAAATATTTATTTATTATGAAATAATTTATTTTAGTTATTATTTAATTTCTTTAATATTTCATTTTTCTTTCTATTATCTTGTTTTTTATTCATTTAAATAAAAAAAGTCAATGATGACCTTCCATGGATTCGCCTATATAAGCCGCAGCTAAAGTTGCAAAAATAAGAGCTTGAATACCGCTTGTAAATAATCCAAGGAACATGACAGGTATAGGAACTACTAAAGGTACTAAAGAAACAAGAACAACAACTACTAATTCATCCGCTAGTATATTTCCAAAGAGTCGAAAACTAAGTGATAAAGGTTTTGTGAAATCTTCTAAAATATTAATGGGCAAAAGGATTGGAGTTGGTTGAATGTATTTACTAAAATAACCTAATCCTTTTTTAGTAAGACCGGCATAGAAATATGCTACTGACGTAAGCAAAGCTAAAGCAACGGTAGTATTTATATCATTTGTAGGTGCGGCTAACTCCCCCTGAGGTAACTCTATGATTTTCCAGGGTAAAAGCGCCCCCGCCCAATTAGAAACAAAAATAAAGAGAAACATAGTTCCGATAAAGGGAACCCACGAACCATATTCTTCTCCAATCTGAGTTTTGCTCACGTCTCGAATAAATTCAAGGACATACTCGAAGAAATTTTGACTCCCAGTGGGAATGGTTTGTGGATTTCGAACAGCTATAATAGCTGAACCTAATAAGATAGCAATTACAACCCAAGACGTAATAAGTACTTGGCCGTGGACTTTAAAACTTCCTATTTCCCAATAGAAATGTTGGCCCACTTCCACACCAGATAGATCGTAGAATCCTTTTAGTGTGCTGATGGAACATAATAGAATATTCATATAGCCCTCTGAAACAAATCAAATTTGAAAAGGAATTATTTTGATTCAACCATCTCTTTTTCAAGTTGCCCACTTGAATTGTATTTTTTTTTTGGATAACAACTAATCACATAAAATCCACAACGATTTTTATCATATGTTTTCTGTGATTTTTATGTTATACGATTCAGGAATAGAAAGCGATTACATAAATCTCGGGAATTCAAAAAAGAAATTATATCTCTTATTATTATTAAATATTAAAATTAATCAAGGATTTCGTATATAGCTAGAACGTCCCTCACAAATTGCAAATACTAATTTGTTAAGAATTAACCGAATTGAAGCTATAGCGTCATCATTCGTTGGAATCGAAAGATCTGCGAGATCCGGGTCACAATTTGTATCAATTAAACAAATCGTTGGAATTCCCAAAATGATACATTCTCGGAGAGCTGTATATTCTTTTTGCTGATCAACGATTATTACAATATTTGGTAACCCCGTCATATAGTTAATCCCACCCAAACATGTTTGCAAGTGGGATAACTGTCTCTTCAACACGGCCGCGTCTCTTTTCGAAAGACGGGTGAGCCCCCCCGCCTTTTGTTCGATTTTCAGGTCTCTGAACTTATGAAGTCTCGTTTCTGTAGTGGCCCAGTTCGTTAAAATACCACCGAGCCATTTTTTATTAACATAATGACACCGAGCCCGTATTGCAGCTCGTGCTACTGAATCAGCTGCTTTATTTTTAGTACCAACAATTAAAAATTGTTTTCCCTGACTTGCTGCATCAAAAACTAAATCACAAGCTTCTGATAAAAAACGGGCAGTTTTAGTAAGATTTGTAATATGAATACCTTTACGTTTTTCAGAGATATAAGGTGCCATTCTCGGATTCCATTTTCTAGTACCATGACCAAAATGAACTCCGGATTCCATCATCTCTTTCAAATTAATGTTCCAATATCTTCGTGTCATTTCTCCTACGCCTTCTCTCTCTCTCTTCTTGTCTTATAAAAAAAAAAAGAGAGACGAGGTACCCTGAACAAAATTGTTCCGATGGAACCTTATTATTTTACCGGAGATTTTCCGTTTCTACACGAGCTAAGCCGTTAATATTCTTCTATTCGTTAGTATCTTTATTACATTACTACTATACTATTAATAGTAACAAACCCTACCAAAAATAGTGAAAACTTAGGAATTATGAAATCCTATAAATAAAGGATTTTTCTGAGGGATCATGCAAATTCCTTGAAATGAAAGAGGAAGAATCAAAAAATTCTCTGTGGTAGAACAAAATATCTCTCACTTCCCCCCCAAATAAATTATTCTTTTTTGTTTTCAAATAAATGGTATTATGTTGCCGTGAAAAGCGCATTAATCCTTTGAATCCGGTACCAACGGGTATCATACTCCCTAGAACAACATTCTCTTTCAAACCTTTCAACCAATCGATACGACTCCTGAGAGCAGCTTTTGCTAAAACTCGAGCAGTTTCTTGAAAACTAGCTTCAGATATGAAACTTTGAGTATTAAGAGATGCTCGAGTTATTCCCAATAATATGGCTTGGTAATAAATCGCTTCTTCCAAAGCGCGTCCTGCTCGTTCCGCTCGCAACAATCCAATAAGTTCTCCAGGTAAAAAAACATTAGACATTCCATCTTCGGAAACCAACACCTTTGATGTTATTTGACGTACAATAATTTCTAGATGTCTATTATGGATCTGTACCCCCTGAGATCGATAAACCTTTTGGATCTTATTAACCAAAGAGATCCGACTTTGCACTATAGTTAGCTCAGCACCAACCAAAAATGTCCAAGGAATTCCCAGAGTTCGTGTTATACGCGCGTTCCAACCGTCAACTCTTCTTTCTAGGTTCATCGATATTGAATTAATTGAGCGCACTTCTAACACTTGTTCCACTTTTGGCAGGCCCTGGGTTATATCACCAGATCTTGATTTTTCATATATAAATGTAACTAATGTATCGCCTTCGCAAAGGATTTTTCCATAATGACCATGAAGAGTTGCTCCTGGAGTGGTCAAATAAGGATTAGCGGATCTTATTACTAGCGAGTCGACTTGAACAATTATAACTTGACCCGATTTTAGGTGTGGTCCGTTTTTGGCTATACATAGATTTTCAAAAATAAGCTGTCCCAAGCAAATTATTGTGGATCTTTCTTCATCATAATTATGATGAAGAAAATCCCAATTCAAGTTGAATGGGTTCAAAATGATGTTACTGCACGGATTGGGATTATAAACTCCCCCCTTTTCATCCATTAAATAATATTTACTTTGAATTACTTGAACAGTCCGTTTTAAATTGTCAAGCTCAAGTTTCAAATAGTTAGTTAATGAGATATGATTATGAGTTATACAATGGTAAAATAAATAAGAAGAAAAAGTCGAAATTTGAAGAGCTGTTCCTAAAGGGCCCAACGAATTCCTAAGTAAAAGGAGAGGATCTCTTTGAATTCTTTCTTTTATCACATTGTTGAATGGACCCATTCGAAAACAATTAGGTGATGATAAAATTATCGAAGATTGGAATTCCTTATTTCTATTCAATAACGTACTAGTAGTTCCTTGATTTTGTCTAAGTGATTGTTGGATTTTTGCCTTGAGATAAAATGGATTTTTATTGGTATTGGCCCACTCTGACGCATTTTCATAGATGAATCCAGAACTTGAAGAATCATTCCTTTTTCGGATATACGAACTATGAGATTTCACTAAGTTGATTCGTAAGAAATCTCGAATCAGACCTTTTGTACTTACTTCAACAAAATAGGGAT